TAGTATTCAAAATCCTCTGTTTTCGATTATCTAATAAATCACTTAATGAAAGTAGATTATCTTTCCATTCATTTCAAAACTTACATGATCCCTTCCCGAACCAAACACGAATCTTTCGATTCATTTGGCTCTCACGCTCAATTACTTGACTTATGGAAAATTACCATTTTTTTTTTATGTAATGAGCCTATCCTCTCTTCTCATTTCATATTCCAAAATAATAAATATGGAAACTGATCGCTAATCCAAGATCAGAATATTCGGAGAACTCTTCTGACCACAGAAAAAAACAGGTATGTAATTGTCAGCAAAGTTGTTTCTTTTTTTCTTCAAATTCAAAAAAAGCTTCTTACTTTATACATAGGTCATCAATTCTACATTGGGTAATTAAGGGGGGAAATCCCCATTTTACACTAAATAGTTCAAATCATTTTATCAATATGAGTGTTATATATCGAAAAAGTTTCGAACTATCAATTTGGAACCCATCCATGTATTAACATAGTAGTAGAAAGAGTACCATCTTGCGTCTGGACTTCAAACGGTTTAGCTTTAACCATGTTAATGCTCCCACATTGTTGGTTGATAGAGAATCAAAGCAAGGTAGATTTACCAACAAATTACGAAATGCTATGGTTCTTACCTATGATTTCTAAATTTATATTTATTCAGAAGTAATTCGCGGGATTATGCACCTTTCTTTCCTAGTTATAACGAACAAAGTGCATCTGGTTGGATCCAGCCTATTCTTGAAATAAACAACTCGCACACACTCCCTTTCCAAAAAAGATCAATACACCGAGCACTACACTTAGATTTATTGGATTTGTTGCTAAAATATCGGTATTAAATCTTAAACTCCCGGCGGATGGCCAGTGACCCAAGGAAACGAAAGAATCGGTTACATTTTTCATATGATCTCCCCTTATAGATAGACTAAAAAAATAGAACAGAGTTCTTTTTGTATCACGTCGCCCCCTCTTTTTTATTATTATTTCTTTTTTAAAAATTGAAATTTCCCAATAAAAAGGATAATTATTCGAATTAGGTACCAGGCGCCTTCTCAATTCTGAAATACCTCCTTTGTTGCAACATTTATGAAAAAAAGGGTTCCATCGGACATTGGACTAAGATAAGAAGGGAAGGAAAAAACGAGTCAGTATGCTAATTCCTCATCATCCTCAAATCGGTCCGGCCCAGAGTTATTGTCTGAACGAATAATTGTAGGAGTGAAATCTTGCTATAATTTTTAAAAGGAAGCGACACAATAAAATCTGAAAAATACAATGTATTTTTCAGATTTCTACATTAAACTAAACAAAAGGATTCGCAAACAAAAGCGCTAATGCTACAACCAGCCCGTAAATTGTTAAAGCTTCCATAAAAGCTAGACTAAGTAATAAAGTACCTCGTATTTTTCCCTCCGCCTCGGGCTGTCTCGCAATACCTTCTACAGCTTGGCCCGCAGCAGTACCTTGACCAACTCCAGGTCCAATAGAAGCAAGCCCTACGGCCAATCCAGCAGCAATAACGGAAGCGGCAGAAATCAATGGATTCATGATAAGTTCCTCGCACAAAAATAAAAAAAATGGTTAATGATACAATCAAATCAAAGATCAAAGAATGAATTAGAACTTAACTATTCCATCCCTAAGATTCATCCAATACAAACAAAAAACTCCGAAATAATATTATTAATATTATTGAATCATCCGAACTACTTCAATATCTCTTTTTGAGTTTCTATCCTCCACGAAGTCTTTGTGAATTCATATCACAGCCACAGACCAGACCGGACGAAAGGAAAAGACTTCTATTGGAATCCCGATCTGGAGTAGGGCAAATTATATATATCTCGAGTTCATATATAACTAGTCAATTATCACATATACGCGCCTTTCTTACATAATGTAAACCAATTATTTGTATCTTAGATACAATTGGATTCTAGAATAATTCTTCGAAAAATCCACAAAAGTTGGCTTATAGCCATTAGATTACATATACCTAATTGACCCCCCCCCGCCTAATTAAACTTTTTTGCGCGTCCTAATATCATAAGAATTCTTCATTCAAATTCTAACTACTAATATTTGCTATTGGAATTGGCTGAACAATCTAGAATATTCAGTGGGGGAGGCATGTATGATAGAAAAGGGCCAAACCAGAATTTTAGGAAAAGGATCTTTTAGATCTCTTCCCCCCCCCTTTTTTTTTTTACAATTTACAACAATTACCTCATCTCGTAATCTTTTTTGCTATTACTCTAGATTCTAAATCGTAATATCCCATACCATCTTTGTATGTTTATGTTTCTTAAGTAGAGTATAGTATCTTGAGCCAGGCATACATTGCGCTGGGATAAGCTAAGCAAAAAAAGAGTTAAAAACTAATCAATGATGACCCTCCATAGATTCTCCTATATAAGCCGCAGCTAAAGTTGCAAAAATAAGAGCTTGAATACCACTTGTAAATAATCCAAGGAACATAACCGGGATAG